TTTACACTACAATAAAACTATGAGAAAGTAAAGTATGGTAGAAAGAAAGATATGAATCTTTCTTTCTACCATATACTATCGGATCGCATAGAATACTGCCGATTCTAGTCCGCGCATTTCAGTTAAGACGCGGAATTTGAATCCTTTTCATCAGAAGTCAAGTTTCGTTCAAATTTATTAATCATTTTTACTTTGATTTTGACTAACTGTTTTTACGTAAATGATAAGTAGAAAAGCAGTAGGCACGAGAACGAACAATGCAGTAGCAATAAATGCAAGAATATTTACTTCCATAATCTAATCGTTTTTTTATTTGAATTTTATTTCACAATAACTCGGGATTTAATCCCATAGAGATGATAAACCTTTTGCCTGTAAATTCAATGGATGAATTCCCTCTTGATGGTATTGAATCGAATCAATCATCAATATTATAAATAACAATATCTGAGCTATCAAATCAACTCATCGTCGAGAATTGAATAGTATACCATGGGAAGATCTTTTATCCACACCGAATCAAATCAAAAATGGGATTCCTGATCCAATCAAGAATTTTTTATTCACTGTTCCGTTCTTTCTTTTCGATAACCTACCCTACGCCTTTCTTGTATCATTATCCGATGAAGTATCATCGGACGACCCTTCCACTCCCATTAGCCCCAAACCAAAATAAACAATAGAGGTGAAATGGAAAAAGAAAGAGGTTAAGTTCTAAACTCTTTTTTTTTTAATGATCTAATTTTCTTTGAAGACAAAGGCGTGTGGTAAAGATGAATCCGAGTAGAAAGTTCTATTAATTAATAGTAGTGTTTTCGATGTCGATGGGACTCCGAAAATACAATAAATCAAAAAAAGGGAGGAAATCTTATTCATTCCTTCTCTAAGAAAGGTGCTATTGTGGGACGATCTTTATCTTTCTTTTATCCTCTTTCCTCAGATTATTATATTAGGACTAGGACACATATATCAAAAGTTCAGTGTGCAATTTAAATAAAATAGATTGTTCAAATTCAAATTAGTAAATTTACTAATTGAGGTTACCCAAAATCAGAACCAAAACCCGAGATAATGCCATTTGGAAACGTAGCTCATGGGGGGCATTAGATTCCCTTTATTTTGGGTCATATAAGAAAGAAATTCCATTTGTGTATGTGTTACCAAGAACCCTGTGGTACTCTCTTCTCTGTCCATATTCCATTATGAACAATAGAAAAAGAAGACCCAATATATCTTGGAATCCTGAATATAATGCTACCAACGATTGTACTAATTCAAATATATCTTTATACCATAAATCGGTACTCGTTGCAGTACCGAAAATTTGCATCTATTTGTTTGATGATGAGAAATACGAAAGAAAATAAAAAAAAAAGAAACCCCTTTTCTTGGGAATGAAATTCTGCCCTGCCCCTTGGCCCATCTTTCACAGAAAAGAGAGAGTTTAATTGATGGATTTATTGGATTCGTCGGGACTGACGGGGCTCGAACCCGTAGCTTCCGCCTTGACAGGGCGGTGCTCTAACCAATTGAACTACAATCCCAGGGAAATTAAGGGATATAGCAGAAAATTTGACTTCTACGTATCAGGTATTTCGGAAGGATAAGAGGTTATACCTTCTCCTGGTAGATTGACGAATTGTTGGGCCGAGCTGGATTTGAACCAGCGTAGACATATTGCCAACGAATTTACAGTCCGTCCCCATTAACCGCTCGGGCATCGACCCAGGAAGAATCCTTTTTAGACTTATTGGGAATCCATGATCAACTTCCTTTTGTAGTACCCTACCCCCAGGGGAAGTCGAATCCCCGCCGCCTCCTTGAAAGAGAGATGTCCTGGACCGCTAGACGATGGGGGCGTGAGAGACATACTAATTGATTAGCCGCCATCATACTAGACTATGATCATAACATAATATCAACCTTTCAAATTGTCAATATAAATAGAATGGAATAGCATGATTCGATCCAAGCTCTATTTTCATTATTTCATAAAATTTTTTTGATTCGTTATTTATGAATTATTCATTATAATTGCCATGCATTATATTAAATATAATATTTTTAAATAGAAATAGATATATATAGATTATATAGATTATATAGAACTAAATCTATAATTATATCTATAATTATCTTAATTTAATTTATATTAAATAATAATAAAATAGATAATTTATATTAAATAATAATAAAATTAAATAATAATAAAATAGAAAATTTCTAGTACGAAAAATACGATTCCGCCCGGAATGGAATAATTTGTCGAAAAAGAGGGGGTTTAATTCCATTTCTTACACTTTCATTCATTGGTTCATTTATTGTATTGTTAAGATATGCCTAGCTCCCACTAAGCTAGGAGATTAATAAACGATAAATATGAGAAGAGAGGTCAAGATAAGTTATTGAAAATTGTTTTTCTCGAATTATATAATTCTAATCGAATTAGTAAAATTCTAATTTAGTTCAGAGGACAAGTCGAATTTATGATTCTAGAAAA